GATATCTAAATTGATCTTCTTGTGTTCGGGAATCAAAGAAAAAGAAAGATATTGGAAAGATCTCTTGTCTTGTAACTTGGAATAAACCTTTCTTCATATGGAGCACCTAGAAACAAGAAGATTTAATCGGAAATATCGACGGATTCTTGCGGAGTCCAAAGAAAGAAATATGAAATAAAAAAAGATCCACTGTTCGAATTTCATATCTATCGAATTTGAAATTTTAATATCAGAATAGTGGATATAGTCCTGATTCAATGGGTTAGGTCCACTTACTTTTTCTTTTGTTTATTTCGAATCTTTACAATGGATTAGATTGGAAAAGAAAAATATTTGGCACTTGAAGAGACGACTTCTCATTACTCATTACTTAACTTATCATTACTCCTTAGAATAAAATAATAAACAAATGTTCAACTTTCTTTTCTAACTAGAATTACTATTCTAATTACTATACTCTAACTCATTATAAGGATAACTTATTATCGTGAAATTCGAAAGTTTCTAATTAACTTTAGAATTCCATTATTCTAAAGTCGGTTACTTTTTTTTTATTACAAATCAACAATATCTCTATTCCTCGTTTCAATATGAATATTACCACTTGGTTTTTTTTTATGAAAAAGGACAAAAAAAAGGACAAAAAGCCCCTTATCGGATTTGAACCGATGACTTACGCCTTACCATGGCGTTACTCTACCGCTGAGTTAAAAGGGCCATTTGACTCAATTACGGAATGAGTCACTAGGCGGATAAGATAGATCTATCTCTTTATCTATATTCTTTATCTATATATATTATAAGTATATGCAGTCGACTCGTACCGGTTAGTGGCCCCGTGGGGAACGGGAATTTTGATTTACTTAAGGAGTATAAGTATAGGGTAAATTTGGTTTATTGATATTGGTATTGGATTTGATAAATAGCAACGAAATGAATTGTTTCAAGGCCAACCCTAATGGAATTTACTTGAATTGACCTGACCCCATCAGAACGGAACGAAATTCATTTGATTGATACATAGACCTATCAATTCGACCTAGATCCATGATATTTCATTGAAGCACGTGATGAAGAGATTCGGTTTGTCCCCTGAACAAAATTTTTAGAGAAAAAAAAAAAGAATTCTAATTTTTGATAACTTGTTGATCCTCGTTCCCGGATTTTAAGATTTCTCATTTGGTAATTTCCCGACTTAGTGTGATATAGGGATAGGCCTATCTCGTGTTAACAAACAAGGAGTGAATCAATGAATGAAAGTGGAAGAAATGAAGTTTAATCTTCTTTTATGTCGGTGTCGGACCAATCACTTCCCCCTAAAGTCCTCTACTTTGTCCGATTTTTATGATTATTTTGATTTTTATTATTATTTTTTTTATTTATTATTTTTTTTTAATAGTAATTTAATAGTAATTTTAATAGTAATTTCTATAATAGATTTCGATTTTCGAACAGAATGTCGATTAGAATGAGTAATTGATGAATATAAATAGAAATAGAAATGACGAATCAAAAAATGCTATTGGTATGGGATCATAAAAGACGGAAAGATCCTTCAGATCTAGGCATACCATTCCATTATATTGACAATTTCAAAAAACTGTTCATACTATGAGCATAGTATGATGGCAGTCGGGCAAGTATGCCCCCATCGTCTAGCGGTTCAGGACATCTCTCTTTCAAGGAGGCAGCGGGGATTCGACTTCCCCTGGGGGTAGGGTACTACGAAAGGAAGTTGATCGTGGATTATCAATAAGCCTAGAATTGATTCTTCCTGGGTCGATGCCCGAGCGGTTAATGGGGACGGACTGTAAATTCGTTGGCAATATGTCTACGCTGGTTCAAATCCAGCTCGGCCCAATAATTCGCTGATCCACCATGAAATGATAGAACCCCTTTTGTTTTCCAGAAATGTCAGATACGAAAGAATAAAAAAAGTCCAATTTTCTGATATATCCCTACCGCTCCCTACCGCTATTTATTTTTTTATTTGCTCCATTTATTTGTTCCCATAAATTCTGATTTTGCTAACGATCTAGATTCATATCAGGATCATTAAATAGAAAGTCTATAAATAGAAAGTCTAAAGTTTAATGCAAAGAATAAGACAAAAAAGAATAAGACAAAAAAAAAAGACTCTTTTTTTCATTGAAAAATGGGTTATCAATCGATTTGGCAATAACGAAAGAAAGGATTACTAGTAATCCGTGCTGCTCTCACGAAAGTGTATATCCGTGTGGATATCAATATATCACTCGCATCTCTGTTACAACGCGGCGGCGATTTTGATCTAAATAGAAATGGTTTGAATGAAATCATAAGAATGTACATTTTATTTTCAGGGATTGTAGTTCAATTGGTCAGAGCACCGCCCTGTCAAGGCGGAAGCTGCGGGTTCGAGCCCCGTCAGTCCCGACGGATCCAAATCCAATAAAAAAAATACATCAATATATCTCGCCACTTTCGGTTAAAGTGGGTCCAAATGGTAGAATTTCATGTCTAATGGTATCTTTTTCTTTTTTTTTTTTCTATTTCGTTTCGATTCTTTGTTTGGTTTATTTGTAAACAATGGAAATGGAAAGCGGTTAGGTGGTTGTACAAGGAAGGCGGTCGATTATAGAAAAGACAGAGTGGAAAAGAATGAGAAATAAAGTATTAATAAAAAGAAATACATAAAAGTAAAAGAATTCTTTTGATTGAATCAGGAATCAAAGTTTGTATTCGGTGTGTGGATAAAAGATCTGCCTATGTTATACTATTCAATTCTCGACGATGAATCGATTTGATAGCTCAGATATTGTTATTCATGATATTGATCCCATTCGCTATCATCGAAATGTAATTCATCCATTGAATTTACAAGGGAAAGGTTTATCATCTCTATGGGATTAAGGGATTAAATCCCGAGTTATTGCGAAGTAAAAAAAACGAAACGGAAACGATGAGATTATGGAAGTAAATATTCTCGCATTTATTGCTACTGCACTGTTCATTCTAGTTCCTACTGCTTTTTTGCTTATAATATACGTAAAAACTGTTAGTCAAAGTGATTAATTTGAATGAAACTTGACTTCGTAGTTCTTATCAATGATTTAAGAAAAAAAAATGCCAATTTAACATCTTAAATGAAATGGACGGACTAGACAGTAGCCTATGAGATGCGATAGTATGGTAGAAAGATTCATATATGAATCTTTCTACCATACTATCTATTTTGATTATTGTAATGTAGAAAGATAGAAACGGAATAGAGATCAATCTCCAATATGTATATGTATCTTCATACATGTTAATATCAATTAAATAGATGGAATGTACATAGTATCTCAATTCTATTTCTTTGCTTCATCTATTCATCTATTCATCTATTCGAGTTTTGTTCATTCCAATCAATCTGAAATACTCGAAAGGGAGCTCTTACGATTTTCTAATTTCTAGATTTCTGCTTATTTTCAATAGGAATCCCGGTATCCATTAAAAAAAGAATCAAATCAATGAAAGAAAAACACAATTGAGCATATATTACTAAAAGAAAATCAAGTTAATAAAAGAAAATGAAATAAAGTAATCTTTTTTCTAAAATATCTTTTTTCTAAAATAATTTCTAAAATAATAAAACAAGTGGTAAGTGCGAAATATGTGACGTGACCAAGGGACGATCTTATTATTATTAAATAGCGGAACTTCTTTCTTTTCTCTTTGAACAGTAAAAAAGACAATAAAAACAAATAAATAAAAAGTAAAAAGGGGTCCGACGTTCCTCGTTCTTCCTCGAAGAACTTCAGTAGGAATAAAATTCCTATTATCGATATCCCCTTTACTTTCAAAATACGAATAGGGGAATTCCTGAAATATTTGTTTGATTTGGATTGTGAAAGAGTATTATTCATATATATTATTATATTATGAATTGTATTCTATTCATAATATAATAGAATACAATTACTTCACTAGAATCCAAGCCACTAGAATTTCGAAATTCTAAATGGAATTAAATTCACAATAATTAAATATTTAATTATTGTGAATTAACTTAATATTTAATAATTAAAAAGGCTTTGCAGAACGACCGAGAAAAAATCTATAAAAAAAAAGTGATACAGTTTGATTTCCCAACTCAATTAGTAGTATCTCTAGAGTCCACTTCTTCCCCATACTACGAGTGAAAGGGAAAATGTAAAGACTACCATTAAAGCAGCCCAAGCGAGACTTACTATATCCATGTGAATTATGTCCCCTATCTTCTATGAATATGAAGAAATTTTTCCATTATTGTTTATTAATAATAGTGGAATCACTGGTACAGAGTCAAAAAGGGATTCTGACCCGACACCCTTGATGAAAGACTCCAATAAATATGAAACACTCCAAAAAATCAACTTATAACAAGTTCGTATATGATTTCTAGTAGAATCGGGAAAAATGAAAAAAAAAATACACAGCCGCGCTTTTCTTTGGAAGTATCAAAGGGAATGTTACCTAATACGTAGTCATAATAAGAAAGACCTATTCGTTTTTTTGTTGCCCTTTATTATCATTAAGTAAAAAGAAAAGTCAATTATCCATCCAATCGAATATTGATTGACTGCCCCTGCAGTCAGAGACTCTCATGAGTCTGTATACTCTGTATACTGTATACAAAGTAGCTTCCGCCCCTTCCATAACTATTAATTAGAAATTCGATTCTCCCTGGGGCTATTCAATCTAATTCAAGACCCGGTCAGTAGACACTCCATTATCAGTGGAAATAAATCGGTAACTCTTGATTTGATATGATAGCCCCTCCACTACACTACTATAATCTTTCTGTGAATCCTAAATGCAAGGATTTACAGCACTTTAAAGAACAGAAACCCCAGCTGTTTCGAATCACGAAAGTCTCAAGAGTCCCCTTCCTACGCGTGTTTTGCTGGAAAAGATTTGGCGAGTTATACCAGCCAAGCAGAATAAGGGATTTCGAGTCTTGTCTTTTGTTGATCAGGCGACACCCAGATTTGAAC